TATAACTAATATAACATAAACATATATATTATTAACATATCAACAATATATAATATATAACATAACATATATATTATTAACATATAAATATATTATAATATAATAATAATATAATATAAATATATAATAATAATATAATATATAATAATAATATAAATATATAATATATAATAATAAATATATAATATAAATATAATATAATAATAATATAATTAATATAATGATTAATAATAAAGAAAAAAATTTAAAATAAATAAATATCAAAGAAGAAGGAGGATTTAAAATGCGAGATATAAAAACATATCTCTCCACGGCACCTGTGCTAACCACTCTATGGTTTGGGTCTTTAGCGGGTCTATTGATAGAAATTAATCGTTTATTTCCAGATGCCTTGTCATTCCCCTTTTTTTAATTCTAATTGAATTCTTGTCTTGTATTGATATGTGAAGAAATGAAGAAGATTTGAGATACCATTCCACGTAACATGGCTTCAATTTAGATCCCCTTTTCTTTAGGATAGGAAAAAAAAGTGTATCGAACCTCAGTCAAAATACAGTGAATCTACGATATAATTTGGGATAAAAGAAATAGAAATGTGGATTAGGAATTAGGATAGGAAAGGAATAATTCCTAGTTAGAAAAAATTGTATTACTTAATTATTACTATATTTAATATTCTTATATTAATATTAATGAACTTCTATTAATGAATATGACTCTCTTTCTTTATTGTTTTAGATTATAGTACTTCGAAGTCATTCGACTTCTAATAATAATAATATTTTTAAATTCCATCTCTAGTTAGTAAATATATATTTTTTATTTTATTTTGTTTTTGGTTCGGATCAAAAACAAAAATGAGGAGAGTTAAAAAGTGAAGTCGATCCAAAATGAAAAGGAGGTCCATGGCCAAGGGTAAAGATATCAGAATTATAGTGATTTTGGAATGTATCAGTTGTGTTCGAAAGGGTGTCAATAAAGAATCGCCGGGCTTTTCTAGATATATTACTCAAAAGAATCGACACAATACACCCAATCGATTAGAATTGAGAAAATTTTGTCGCTATTGTCAAAAATATATGATTCATGGGGAAATAAAGAAATAGATGGAACAGAATGCATGTGTGATTTTTCCAAGGAGCGGGAAGAGTAAGAACTTGACATCCCAAATCCTATTTTGGTCGGATCTTAAATGAATAAAAAAAAGTAGAATTGTATTTTCTAGATTATTTTATTTATATTTATATTCTAATTATTATATAATATTTCATTATTCTAATTATTTAATTATTATTATATTATTATAATTCTAAATTATTAAATTATAATTATATAATTATATATATATATTTATATATAATATATAAATATATAATTATATATAAGTATAAGATATAAGTATATATAAGTATAAGATATAAGTATAAGAAATAAACAAACAAGGAATAAGCAAACCATGGATAAATACAAACAACCTTTTCGTAAATACAAGCGATCTTTTCGTAGGCGTTTACCCCCAATTGGATCGGGGGATCGAATCGATTATAGAAACATGAGTTTAATTAGTCGATTTATTAGTGAACAAGGAAAAATCTTATCTAGACGGATGAATAGGTTGACCTTGAAACAACAACGATTAATTACTATTGCTATAAAACAAGCTCGTATTTTATCTTCGTTACCTTTTCGTAATAATGAGAAACAATTGGATAGAGGGGAGTCGATCCCTAGAACTACAGGTCCTAGAACCAAAAATAAATAGACATACTCCTCAAAACTCCAATAGGAACTCAAGCTCAGATTAATGTTTTGCTCGAAAAACCTAGAATCCCGAGTTGATTCTTGTGTTATAAAATGTTATAAAAAAGGAAAAATGGGTAATAAATTTTTTTTTGAAAGATGCTCGTTTATTTCAAATCTTAATTTCTTTTTCTTCTATCTTCCCGGAGAATGGACTCCGGGAAATTCTGTTTCAATCATTCTTGTTTCCTGTATAGTATATTCTTATATTCTATTAAGATTCTTTTATTCCTTTATTTGTATTTGATTGATTAATGATTTTATTTGAAATCATATCAAAACAAATCTTATTTGATAGGACTATTTGCACAAGTATTTTACGATTCAGAAGCAATTGTTTCTTGTACAGATTGTGTATGAATCTACTATAACTATAGGATACCATATCCTCACGAGTTACTGCATTTATCCGAGTGATCCACAAACGACGAAAATCTCTCTTTTTCCTGCTCCTATCTCGATGAGAGGAACCCAAAGCTCTCATTCTTTGTTGAGTACTCGTTCGAGTAAGTCTTGAATGAGCCCCTATAAAGGTTGAGACAAATAGACAAATTTTTTTTCGACGTCTTCGAGCTGTATATCCCCGTTTAACTCTGGTCATTAAATCAAATGAAACTTTCTTGAATAACTAATGTATTTATCTTCTTTCAGTCATACTTTTCCTCCGGTCGATTAATAACAAAACGGATTTTTCCGATATATAAAATATAAATTCCAATGGCTTTTGCTACTATGACCTTCCCGACCACAATTTTTACTTCCGGGTATCTTGCCTGGAAATAAGAAATTCTACTGCTGCTAAATAGTGGGTTTCCTCGTTTCTATGGCAACTTTTTAAACGGTGAGGTCCTCTCTATACACCGGAGCCTCTTCTTTACATTTCATCGAATTTTATTGTGAACTTGTATAGTTCACACTCTTTGGCTCTACCCCATCCTTTTTTCAATTAGAATTATTTTTTTTTCTAATTATAATTAGAAAGTAATAGTCCTTTTCACAAAAAAGCTATCCATACAGTGACGGCATTTAATTCTGTAAAGTAAAAGTTGGCTAGGTAGCTGACCCTGTTAGTCCGTTTTTTTTTCAAGAATAAGAATAGGAGCATAACCCTTTTGCTTCTTATAAGACTATTTCCTCCGCTTAATGGATAACTATTTGCTACCAATGGAGAATTGCTTCTCATCTAAAACGGAGTGATTGGATTTGCACCAATAGAAACCATAAATTACATTACATAATATAATAGGTAAATGATAGATCCTCATTTTTAGATAGTTATTTAGATAGTAAATTAAATGGCGGTCTTTCACTCTATCTATCCTATTCATTGGTAGTGTTCATTGATACTGGAAAATTTTTTTTTCATTTCTTCAAACTCATGATCTGAACTGAACGAGTCGCACATACACCCTAGTACATGTTCCTCGACGCTGAGGACATCCTCGAAGAGCGGGGGATTTCGTGACATTTCTTATTGGCTGTCTTGCGTTTCTAATAAGTTGTTTAATGGTTGGCATGTCGTGTCTATATAATCTCATTCTAGATAGAATAGAGTGGGTTGGCTTAGATCGATCTTAACCTGATGGTTGATGATTATGAAAGATTTCTATTCACTATCAAATCACGGAAAATTCTAATTTTGAAATGAAATTCTATATTTATATAAATATAAAATCTCCAGTATTCTCATCTTCGACCGCTACAAGATCAACGATGCCATGAGCTTGGGCTTCTGTTGCTGACATAAAAACATCCCTTTCCATGTCTTCGGATATAACCCATAAAGGGTTGTACGTTCTTTGTACATAAACTTTTGTGAGGTTTTCGCGAATCTTCAACAGTTCTTCTGCTTCCAGGATAAATTCCCCTGCTTGTGCCTCATAAAAAGAACTAGCAGGTTGGTGAATCATAACCCTGATGATATTGATATAACATCATGAACGATTCTTCTATGCGTATCTCGCACGATTTGATTAAAGTAAGGGGGAATCAAAATAACAAGAAGAAATTAAACAACCGTACGGGCATATTTTGTACATTGCATACGGCTCTGTAATGGAATTTCTTTTTTCTTCCTTTCCTTTTGCAATAGAATTTCTTCTATCGAAAAGAAGAAATATAACTCATATGATCCAAATGTTTAGATGATCCATTTACCACCCTTCCTTTCGTAGTAGTAAAGAAAAATACTATGATGGTTCTGTTGCTTTATTTTACTTTATTATATATTTATTATATTTATATATAATATATAATATATAATTATATATAATTATAATTTATCTATTTTATATAATTCTATTTTATATAATTTATAATTTTAGAATTTATCTATTTATCTTGTCTGTGGTTTAGCAATCCCAAAGTTTCTTTTTGATACGATCCAAGAAGGATAAAATAAATTTTTCCATTTTTTTTGACTCTTTCTCTGATAACATAAAGATAAGAAAGAGACTTCTGGTGTGGAAGAAAAATGGTTTGTGACGCTGAAATTAACTCTTGACACATAAGATCAAGATCCAATTGGTAATAACCCTTCTTTTTCATACTATTATCTCAATACAAAATCTCATGTTAGGAAAAAACAATAATGGTTTGCTCATATCGAACTCGAAGTGCCATGCTATTATTACTTATTCTTTTTTTTTTTTATTATTATTTGATTCATATTCGATAGAGCGAAGGCATAGTCTTCTTTTTTTTTTATAAAAAAACTCATTGGCGCCAAGCGTGAGGGAATGCTAAACGTTTGGTAATTTCTCCTCCGACCAAAATGAAAGATCCCATTGAAGCTGCTAATCCCATGCATATTGTATGTACATCGGGTACCACAAATTGCATAGTGTCATAAATGGCTATTCCTGGTATTACCCATCCGCCTGGAGAGTTTATAAACAAATAAAGATCCCTAGTAGCATCTTCTATGCTGAGATATACCATGAGACCAGCAAGTTGATTCGAGATCTCGCTATCAACCTCTTGGCCTAAAAAAAGTAGTCTTTCTCGATGAAGTCGGTTGATTAGGGCAAAATTGTATCCCTGTGTAACCGTACGTGCACCTTTGGATGCATACGGTTCAAAAGAGAAAAAAATCAATGTGTCGATTCCAGTCTTATTTCTTTTTCTTTTTTTTTTCTAACTGTTTTTCTAATGAAGCGTTTTGCTTTTCTTCCATTTTTTTTTTTTTAACATGAGTTTTG